CCTTTGACACAAATAAGCGCGTCACAAGTTCCATAAAGATTACTTCTCAATACAATATCTTTCAAATTCATTAAAATTTCATGTACCGATTCTTGAATACCCACTATGGTAGAATATTCGTGTGGGATTTTCTCAGATTTTGCGCGTGTAATACATGTTCCTTCTATTTCTCCAAGCAAAACTCTTCGCATCGCAATGCCTATTGTGTCGGCTTGACCTTTCATAAGTGGAGACAAAATAAAGCGCCCATAATAAAGACGCTTACTGTCTGCTCTTGATTCAACACACTTCCACTGCAGTGTCCGAGTAGATACTTTTACTTTCTCTCGAACCATAGTAATATTATTTGTCAGATCATTGAGTCATTTATTTCTCTTGAAATCTCTTCAATGTTTATTTCTACACCCGTCTTTTTTTAGGGGGTCTGCAACCATTGTGTGGCATAGGGGTTACATCCCGTACGAAATTTAAAAGGATACCGCTTCTACGAATAGCTCGTAATGCCGCATCTCTTCCGAGACCAGGACCCTTTATCATGACTTCTGCTCGTTGCATACCTTGATCCGCTACTGCTCGAATAGCATTTCCTGCTGCGGTTTGAGCAGCAAAAGGCGTACCTCTTCTTGTACCCCTGAATCCACAAGTACCGGCCGAGGACCAAGAAATTACCCGACCCCGGACATCTGTAACAGTCACAATGGTGTTGTTGAAACTTGCTTGAACATGAATAACGCCCTTTGGTATTCGACGTCCACTTTTACGTGAACCGATCCGTCCCGGCCTACGTGAACCACTTCGTGGTGGAGATTTTGCCATATTTGATCATTTCATAAATATAAGTCAGAGATATATGGATATATCCATTTCATGTCAAAACCGATCTTTTATGTTGATTTGTTCATCGGTTACTTTCTAAACTTTTCGAAAGATTATCCTTGTCTTTGTTTATGTCTCGGGTTGGAACAAATTACTATAATCCGTCCCCTCCTGCGGATCAGTCGACATTTTTCACAAATTTTACGAACTGAAGCCCTTATTTTCATAATTGTTATTCCTTAAATGAATTTCGAATCTACTTATTGGAAGTTGGAAGAAAATAAGTTTCTTGAAATTTTTGAACCGCGATTTGTATCCCCCTGAAAGGAATGTTGAAAAATCACCTAATCACTCAAATCCTTTTGTGTAGTCTATATATTATTATTATATCCTCCAGTTGAATCTGAATCATAACGACTTCCTTCAATTTTGCCTCTAGCCACCGGGAGTAAATGTAGAAAAACGGGTCGCATCCCTCCTGAAACATAATCTAGAATCTTACTTCGCTCTCTAAACTATCTAAAAGAACCCGGAGCATACCTTTGGTAAGTTATTCGGTAATTAAACCTCGAGGAATCCTCCCCTTTTTTTTCTCACAACATAAAAGTAAGCTCCAAATACAATTCGGATAGCAGAATAATTACCATATATAACACAAAATTTCTCCACCGATTCTTTCCAGTCGAGCCGCTCGGTCTGTCATTATACCCCGAGAAGTAGAGAGAATTACAATCCCCATCCCATCTAAAATTCTAGGAATTCGTCGATAGTTAAAATAGATTCGTAGACCGGGTCGACTGATTCGTTTTAAATTTAAAATGGGTCTATACGGCCCTTTCCTATTCCTTCGATGTCGTAGGGTTAAAACCAAAAACTCTTTTTTGTTTTTGTTTTCCACGAGTTTCCTTGCGTTTTCGATAAAACCCTCTCGCAAAAGGATTTTAACAACGTTTTCGGTGATGTTAGTAGATGCTATTCGAACCGTTCCCTTTCTATTCATGTCAGCATTTCGTATAGAAGTTATTATGTCAGCAATAGTGTCCTTGCCCATGATAAACTGAAAATTTTGTTGCTTCCAAATTTTGATATAATCAACATGTTCTTTTTTTTATGAAAATTATTAAAAGTATATGCGTGAGACATACTCTACTAAATTTTGATTTATCTATTTTATTTTCATACTATCACTATATCGCGGTCCCCTCTTATAATACTTCAGGTGCTAATGAAACTATTTTAGTAAAATTCAACTGTCTCAATTCCCGGGCGATCGCACCAAAAACTCGAGTTCCCTTTGGATTTCCTTCGTGATCAATGACAACTGCAGCATTGTCATCGTACCGTATTATCATACCGTTATCACGTCTGAGTTCTTTACGAGTACGTACAATTACAGCTCTGATCACTTCTGATCTTTCTAGAGGCGTATTGGGTACTGCTTCCTTGATCACAGCAACAATAACGTCACCAATATGAGCATATCTACGATTACTGGCTCCTATGATTCGAATACACATCAATTCTCGGGCACCGCTATTGTCTGCTACATTCAAATGGGTTTGAGGTTGAATCATATCGTTTTTTGAGTCCGTTTTTTTAATGTTTAATTTAAAGTAAAGCACTGAAAGGACGAAGTAAAAAAAAAAAAAAAAAAAAAGGGAAGACCCGCATTTTTTATACCCAAGATTTATTTCCTTTGTTTCGACATTCCTATCCCGAAATAATGAATTGAGTTCTTATAGGCATTTTGGACGCCGCTATTGAAATAGCCTTTCGAGCTATATTTTCAGCTACTCCACTCATTTCATAAAGTATTCTACCCGGTTTAACGACGGCTACCCAATATTCGGGGGATCCTTTACCGGACCCCATACGGGTTTCCGTGGGTCTTAGTGTAACTGGTTTGTCTGGAAAGATACGTACCCATATTTTTCCACCGCGCCGTACATTTCGTGTCATTGCGCGGCGCCCCGCTTCGATTTGTCTAGATGTGATCCAAGCGGGTTCAAGTGCTTGAAGAGCATATCTGCCGAAACAAATATGATTACCTCGATAAGATATCCCTTTCATTCTTCCTCTATGTTGTTTACGGAATCTTGTTCTTTTGGGGTTATAATTGATGGTTCTTTCTCAATGCCATCTCTACTACAGAACTGGACATGAGAGTTTCTTCTCATCCAGCTCCTCGCGAATGAAAGGACTAAAAACGATTTTATCAAGATATAGGGGAATTTAATGAATAATATACTGAAGCATAGGATTTTTTGAAAGTTCATCTAATTAATCTATTCTAAATTTGTATATCATGTTTAGATATAGAATTGAAACATTTATGTTCTATTTATAGATAATCTCAATGTCTTTTTTTTTTATCGTTATAACAAATCTTTATTTTGTTTTGCCCTTTACCATATCGGATCGATCAAAATGAATCAATCCAAAAAAATCAAAAAATAAACCTTTCGCGGGCGAATATTTACTCTTTCAATATCTATTTCAGTTGTAGGGTTAGTTCATGACCTCTACGAATAAAAGAATAGTTTAGTTCCTGGGTTCGTTTCGCCATCCCACCCAATAAATCATTAAGATTCTATTGGAAATAAATCATTAAGATTCATTTCCAATAGAATCTTCTTTTTCTTTATTCACGGGTTCCGTCGTTCCCATTGCTTCTCGATTAATGGTTAGGTCTGAATTCTCCAACGGAGCCCTTAATGAAATTTTTTCTTAAGTCAATTTTCTCAGTTTTTATTGGCTCGGGGCTCTTGATTTTTTTTGTTCTATGAGCGGATTCATCTAGTTAGGGATGAATCATTATTGATGCTATATTACACTGTTTTTTATGAGATGACTTACAGACCTTACATATTGGAATCTTATATCATTGATATTTTCTTTCTCTCTTTCTCTCATCCTTCCATTTATCCGCATGCTTTTCGATTTTATTTCACAACTTCGAACTTCACAACCTACAATCAGATTGGGTTTTTATGTTATGCAAATTTCAGTTGCTACAACGATATGACCACTATATTATATCTTGACCGGTTCTTTGGATTCAGATAATACGAAGCAATGAGTTGGTTATTAGTGCTATAGTTATTAGTTCATACTACAGGACGGTCCATTTTTTGGAATCCTAGCCCTAAAAAAAACCAACGAGTCGCACACTAAGCATAGCAATTATATAAAAATAAAAAAAAAAAATCAATCGAATTTTTATTCAACCCTATAGAATTGCGGAATTTCTCATTTTTGTTTTGATTGAAGATAAAAAGAGCTCGTTCTTTGTTCTTTGTTTGGTTTATTTCCATTAATGGGGGGGCTCTAAAGACCCGTAAACTCTTATTTTTTTTCGTCTACAAATATCCAAATTTTTATTCCCAATACCCCGTATATAGTTCGAACCGTATAGGAACAATAATCAATTTTAGCTCCAATGGTTTGTAGAGGAACTCTACCTTCTCTGATCCATTCGGCGCGCGCAATTTCTTTTCCGTCAAGACGCCCTGCAATTTGTACTTGAATTCCTTTTGTATCGGCCTGTTCCGTTAATTCAATAGCTTTTTTCATTGCTTTTCGAAAAGAAACTCGATTTTTTAATTGTCCGGCTATAAATTCGGCAAGAATATTGGGGTGTCCATAAGGATTTGTAATTCGTGTAATAGCAATGTTTATTTTTCGATTCACACAATTAAGTTCTTTTTGTACATTCATCTGTAATTCTTCAATTCTTCGCGGTCTATTTTCTAGTAATAATTTTGGGAACCCTATATAGATTCTAACTTGAATTAGATCAATTCTTTTTTGAATCTCTATCCGTGCAATTCCCTCAACACCGGAAGATATTCTGATATTTTTTTTTATATAATTCTTAATAAAGTTTCGTATTTTTTGATCTTCTTGTAGACCCTCGCAATAGTTTTTTGGTTTTGCAAACCAAAGAGAATGATGACTTTGTGTTGTACCAAGCCGAAAACCTAGTGGATTTATTTTTTGTCCCATAATCCCCCATTCCTATATGTATCATGACATGTCATCGTTTTGTTCTTTTTTTTATTTATTAATCTAGTGTTTTTTGAGCACTCGAGATCGAGATAGTCTCTATATTCATATTCAGCTAAGGATATATCTTTTAAAACAATAGTTATATGACAAGTGGGTTTTTTGATCAGATAACTCCG